ATAGATAGACTAAAAAATCGATCAGAGTTATTTTTTGATCACCTTGCGCCTCTGTTTTATTTATTCTTTTCTTTTTTTGAAATCGAGTCAAAAAATACTAGAGTTATAAAGTATGAACTATCCCTTGATTGTTGCAAGACCTGAGAAAAGGAATTTCCTTTGGACTACGGACGGGAAGGATGAAAGTGAGTAGGTCTGCTAATTCCTCATCTGCAAATCAACCCTTCCCGTAGGTTATTTTATCAACGAATAAGGAATTGTATGAGTGAAATTTGGATCTAATTTGAAAAGCAAAGGACAGGTCCAGGGCAATAAAATAGGTATTTTTTTATTTGTAAAATTAAACAAAAGGATTCGCAAATAAAAGTGCTAATGCTACAACCAATCCATAAATGGTTAAAGCTTCCATAAAAGCTAGACTAAGCAATAGAGTACCTCGTATTTTTCCCTCTGCCTCAGGCTGTCTCGCGATACCCTCTACAGCTTGACCTGCAGCAGTCCCTTGACCAACGCCAGGTCCAATAGAAGCAAGCCCTACGGCCAATCCAGCAGCAATAACGGAAGCGGCAGAAATCAGTGGATTCATGATAAGTTCCTCATACCAACAAAAAGAAATGGTTAATGATACAATCAATCAATGAATTATGACTTAATTATTCCATTGATAGGATTCATCCGGTCGAAGTAACTACGAACTTCGAATTTAAGTAATACTATTCTATTATTGAATTGTCAAAACTCCTTCGATTTATCTTTTTTTGTTTCTATCCACAGAGTTTTGGGAAATCCATACAACTTTCGTTCTTCCCTTTCTTGGTTCCGAACTATTATTTCCATTTTTCAATTTCTTTATTTTATCTGTTTATTCAGCCAATTCACAGCTACAACAATATGAAAGGATACTTCGACCGGAACCCACAAGTAGACAAGTAGTAGGTCAATCTTTAATTTCTAGATAACTAGTCAATATCTACTATCACATATACATGTCTTTCTTATCTAATGTAAACCATTTGTTTCGATCGGATTCGAGAATCAATCCATTTTTTTTTTAGTAATCCCCTTTTTTGTAACTTTTTTTCTCCCTTACATTTTCTTTATCATTATTTTATTTTAGCCAACTACAGAAAAAAAAAAGATTCGCGCGAATTATTCCGTATAAATCTCATTATTTCCTTGATCTAAGTTCATGCAATTTGGTTTATTATTTAGTAATTATTTTGGTCAATTGTGAAAATCTACTGTAAAGTAGAATCAAAGTCGACTCGTATTTCCTGTTTTTTAGTTAATTACATTTTATCACACGGCATAAAGGGTAATATCTTCTATTCAAAATTCTTATTTGATTTGAATAAGAAGGTTGGCTGACCAATATAATAGAATAGAAGGTGAATATTCGTCGAGGAAAGGAGAGTTTTGGGAAAAATATCTGTTAGATCTCTTTCCCCCTTTTTGAACTCTCTAATTAATATCGAAATTTTTGATTTTTTTGTTCTTAATTTGATCTATTTCTATTCCTTAAGTCAATCATCTTGAACCGCACATACATTGCTTTGCGATAAGCTAAAAAAAAAAAAAAGACTATTTCAATGATGGCCCTCCATGGATTCGCCTATATAAGCGGCGGCTAAAGTTGCAAAAATAAGAGCTTGAATACCACTTGTAAATAATCCAAGGAACATGACAGGGATAGGAACCACTAAAGGTACTAAAGAAACAAGAACAACAACGACTAATTCATCCGCTAAGATATTCCCGAAAAGTCGAAAACTGAGTGATAGGGGTTTTGTGAAATCTTCTAAGATGTTAATGGGTAAAAGGATTGGGGTTGGTTGAATATATTTCCCGAAATAACTGAATCCCCTTTTGGAAAGACCTGCATAGAAATAGGCCGCTGACGTGAGTAAAGCCAAAGCAACTGTAGTATTTATATCATTCGTAGGTGCGGCCAACTCTCCATGAGGTAATTCTATGATTTTCCAAGGTAAAAGAGCTCCTGACCAATTCGAAACAAAAATAAATAGAAACAAGGTTCCAATAAAAGGAACCCAAGGGCCGTATTCTTCTCCAATTTGAGTTTTACTCACATCTCGAATGAACTCAAGAACATATTCGAAGAAATTCTGACCCCCAGTCGGAATGGTTTGTGGGTTCCGAACAGCTATAGTAGCTGAACCTAATAAGATAGCAATTACAACCCAAGAGGTAATAAGTACTTGTCCGTGGACTTGGAAATCCCCTATTTTCCAATAGAAATGTTGACCTACTTCCACACCGGATATCTCGTATAAGCCTTTTAGTGTGTTGATGGAACATGATAGCACATCCATATTGCCCTCTGAAAAAATCGAACTTTAAACAAAATTATTTTGATTCAACCATCTCTTTATCTACTGGAATGGGGTATTTCGAATACCAACTGATAGTTTGAATACTAACTAATTCCATAGTATTCCCAGTTTTTTTATCTATTTTTAGAAATTCATAAAAAATAATCGATTCTATAAATCTATTGTATTTTCGAAGTAAAACTTATTGATTTTATCTTATTATTAATCAAGGATTTATTCTATAGCTAGAACTAGAACTAGAACGACCCTCACAAATCGCAAATACTAATTTGTTAAGAATTAATCGGATTGAGGATATAGCGTCATCATTCGCCGGAATTGAAATATCTGCAAGATTGGGATCGCAATTTGTATCGATTAAACAAATTGTTGGAATTCCTAAAGTGATACACTCCCGCAGGGCGGTATATTCTTCATGCTGATCGACGATGATCACAATATCGGGTAATCCTGTCATATATTTAATCCCGCCCAGATAGGTTTGTAAGCGAAATAGTTGTCTTTTCAACATAGCCGCATCTCTTTTAGGAAGACGGTTGAGTCTTCCCGTTTTTTGTTTCATTCTCAAGTCCCTGAACTTATGAAGTCTCGTTTCTGTAGTGGACCAATTCGTTAACATACCGCCGAGCCATTTTTTAGTAACACAATGACACCGGGCCCTTATTGCAGCCCATGCTACTAAATCAGCTGCTTTTTTTTTGGTCCCAACAATTAAGAATTGTTTTCCCCTACTTGCTGCACCAAAAACCAAATCACAGGCTTCAGATAAAAAACGAGCAGTTCTAGTAAGATTTGTAATATGAATACCTTTACGCTTTGCCGAGATATAAGGTGCCATTTTAGGATTCCATTTCCTAGGCTCATGGCCCAAATGAACCCCTGCCCCCAGCATCTCTTCCAAGTTGATGTTCCAATATCTTCTGGTCATTTCTCCCCACACCCCCCCCGCTTTTTACAAAAAGGCGACGGGGAACCCTGAACGGAAATAAAGAATTGTTCCGATGGAACCTTCACGTCTATCGTAGATTGGCATAGATATATGAATAAGCCATTAGTCTTTTCTATTCCTTCCTAAATGACTGTCCCAAATACCGATAGTAAAGTAAAAAAAAAAGATGAATCCGCCTTTAGGAATCATTAAATCCCATAAAGTTCTGATGTATCATCCAAATTCTTTGAAAGAAAAGAATCAACCCACTTTCGGTAGTGAAACAAAATATCTCCCATTTCCCCCTCGAATAGATTGTTTTCTTTTGTTTCCAAAGGGCTCTTTTTTTGTTGTTTTGACGGGGGCACTAATCCCTTCAATCCGGTCCCGGCGGGTATCATACCCCCAAAAACAACGTTCTCTTTCAATCCTTTTAACCAATCGACTCGACCCCGGAGAGCTGCTTTTGCTAAAACCCGAGCCGTTTCTTGAAAACTCGCTTCAGATATGAAACTTTGAGTATTGAGAGCTGCTCGAGTTATTCCCAATAAGGTGACTCGGTAACAAACTGCTTCTTCCAATGCGCGCCCCACTCGTTCCGCTCGCAACAATCCTACTAGTTCTCCGGGCGAAAAAACATTAGACATTCCATCTTCTGAAATCAAGACTTTTGATGTTATTTGACGTACAATAATTTCTATATGCCTATTATGAATCTGTACCCCCTGGGATCGATAAACCTTTTGGATCTTATTAACCAAAGAGATACGGCTTTGGACTATAGTTAGCTCAGCACCAATCAAGAATGCCCATGGCATTCCAAGAATTCTTGGTATACGTTCATTCCAACGCTCAACCCTCTTTTCTAGATTCATCGATATTGAATCAATCGAACGCACTTCTAACACCTGTTCTACTTTTGGAAGCCCTTGGGTTATATCACCAGATCTTGATTTTTCATATATAAATGTAATGAAAGTATCACCTTCGTGCAGGATTTGCCCATAATGGCCATGAACAGTTGCTCCCGGAGTGGCCAAATAAGGCTTAGCTGATCGTATTACTACAGAGTCAACTTGAACAAGTATAACTTGACCTGATTTTAGGCGCGGTGCATTTTTTGTTCTACATATATTTTCACAAATCAACTGCCCAAGACTCATTATTGTAGATGTTTCTTCACAATAATTAGGATCGAGCAAATACCAATTCCAATTTAAAAGAATGGTACTGAATGGATCGGGGTTATCAATTTTCGCATTTTCATCCAGTAAATAGTATTTACTGACTTGAAAAGTCTTTTTAAAATTTTCAACGTTATTTAGCAAGATTGGATTATGAGTTATTAAATGGAAAAATGTATAAAGATTCGCAATTTGAAAAGTGGTTCCTAAAGGCCCCAGCGAATTCGTAATTGGAATTCGAGGATCTTTTGGAATTGGAATTGATTCTTTTATCCCGTTGTAATAGTTTACATCGTTGAATCGACCCACCCGAAAACAATTTGATGATGACAAAATGATCGACGACTCGAGTCCCGTATTTTGATTCAACAACATATGAATAGTTCTTTGATTGGGATCTGAGGTTTGTTGAATTCTTGTCTCGGAATAAATCGAAGAAAACGGATTGATATTTGTGCAATCTGATGCATTTCTATTAGTAGAGGGCAAGCCAGAGACTGATGTAGCATTCCTTTTTCCGATATATGAACTAGGGGG